TCTAAAAACTTTCTAGGGGGAAGAAGGCGAATCAGTATGTTGATCCCTCACCCATAAATCCGTCCTTCCCCCGTGTTATGAAGAAAAAATTATAGGAGTGAGATCTTAATATAATTTGAAAAAAAAAAGCAAGAGCAGTAAAGAAAGTCCACGGAAAAAGAACATGTATTTTTATCTTTCTATTTTTAAAAGATTAAACAAAGGGATTCGCAAATAAAAGCGCTAATGCTACAACCAGCCCATAAATAGTTAAAGCTTCCATAAAAGCCAGACTAAGTAATAAAGTACCCCTTATTTTGTCCTCTGCTTCCGGTTGTCGCGCAATCCCTTCTACAGCTTGCCCTGCAGCTGTGCCTTGACCAACTCCAGGTCCAATGGAAGCAAGCCCGACGGCCAACCCAGCAGCAATAACAGAAGCAGCAGAAATTAGCGGATTCATGATAAGTTTCTCCTATTTCAAATAAAATAAAGAAAAGAAATAGTTAATAATATAATCAACCAAGAAATTATGACTTTATTATTTCATTCTTCATATTTATTTATCTTTATCTAGTCAAAGTGTAATTGAAATTACAAACTGAAATTATATAATAATATTTATTGAACTATCCAAATTACTTCGATATTTCTTTTTTCTTTTCTACCCATGTAGTTTTTTGTGAATACATACAATTTATGTTCTTATCTTAAATTCTTAAAATTTAAGAACCTTTCTTTAAATTCTTCGTTCTTTATTTCATTTTTTTAGTCATTCCATAGTCAATTCACAATTACAACAGATGAAACGGAAGGGCCTTGTTTTTTGAATTCCCATCTAAATTTAGAATAATAGCAGGACAAATTTAGATATATATTCATATATAACTAGTGAAGATCTAATCTAATATGACATATACATGTGTTTCTTCCATACCGTAAACCAATTTGTTGTGTCTTATATTCAATCGGATTCGAGAATTATTCTTTGAAACCTACAAAAAAGGAAAGAGTTGTCTTATATCGATTAGATTATATATACATCTAGTTTGACTCCCCTACCCTTTCTTTTATTATTATATTTATATTATATTATAGTACATACATTACACTAAATCGTATAGGTATTTTATTTATACCTTATCCTTATTGCAATTGCATCTTTCTTTTTTTGGGGGGGGTGGATAATACTTTTGATTATTTTTAATTCAAAAAGTAAGTAGATTATCGTGAGCCACACCTACTTTGTGGAGGGCTAAACTCAAAAAATACTATTTCGATAACTCGTCAATGATGCCCTTCTATGGATTCACCTATATAAGCCGCAGCTAAAGTAGCAAAAATAAGAGCTTGAATACCACTTGTAAATAATCCAAGGAACATAACAGGTATAGGAACTACTAAAGGTACTAACGAAACAAGAACAACAACTACTAATTCATCAGCTAATATATTTCCGAAAAGTCGAAAACTAAGCGATAAGGGTTTTGTGAAATCTTCTAAGATGTTAATCGGTAAAAGGATTGGAGTTGGTTGGATGTATTTACCAAAATAAGCCAATCCTTTTTTTGAAATACCCGCATAGAAATATGCTACTGACGTAAGTAAAGCTAATGCAACAGTAGTATTTATATCATTAGTGGGTGCAGCTAACTCTCCATGAGGTAACTTTATAATTTTCCAAGGTAAAAGAGCCCCTGACCAATTGGAAACAAAAATAAATAGAAAGAGAGTTCCAATAAATGGAACCCACGGACCATATTCTTCTCCAATCTGAGTTTTGCTCACGTCTCGAATGAATTCAAGGACATATTCAAAGAAATTTTGACCGGAAGTGGGAATAGTTTGCGGATTTCGAACAACTACAATGGTTGAAACTAATAATATAGCAATTACAACCCAAGAGGTAATAAGTACTTGAGCATGCACTTCAAAATCCCCTATTTGCCAATAGAGATGTTGACCTACTTCCACAGCAGATATATCGTCTAATCTGTTTAATGTGTTGATGGAACCTAATAGAACATTCATATTACCCTGTCCTCTAAAATAAAAAAATATAACTTGAAAGGGAATTATTTTGATTCAACCGTTTAATTTTTTACTTTCATTTTCTATTTTGAATACCTACTCATCACATAATATTTCTGTTTGTTCTTTTTGCACAATTTTTTAATTTATTTAATTGTATAATAATAATATAATAATAATATAATAATAGATTCCATAAATCTATGAATCCCCCCACCACACCAAGTCTAAAAATTTATTAATCTTATTATTATATTAATTATTAATCAAAAATTTTGTATATAGCTAGAACGACCTTCACTAATTGCAAATACTAATTTGTTAAGAATTAATCGGATTGAAGCTATAGCATCATCATTAGCTGGAATCGAAATATCGGCGAGATCGGGGTCACAATTTGTATCGATTAAACAAATTGTTGGAATTCCCAAAGTGATACATTCTCTAAGAGCCGAATATTCTTCTTGCTGATCAACGATTATTACAAGATCGGGTAACCCCGTCATATATTTTATGCCACCCAGATATGTTTCCAAATGAGATAATTGTCTCTTCAACGTAGCGGCATCTCTTTTTGGAAGAGAGGTGAGTTTACCCGTCTTTTGCTCCATTCTCAAGTCCCTGAACTTACGAAGTCTTGTTTCTGTAGTATACCAATTCGTTAACATACCGCCGAGCCATTTTTTATTAACATAATGACATCGAGCTCTTATTGCAGCCCGTTTTACTGAATCGGCTGCTTTTTTTTTTGTACCAACAATTAAGAATTGTTTTCCTCTGCTTGCTGCATCAAAAACCAAATCACAAGCTTCTGATAAAAAACGAGCAGTTTGAGTAAGATTTATAATATGAATACCCTTATGCTTTGTGGATATATAAGGTGCCATTCGAGGATTCCATTTCCTGGTATCATGGCCAAAATGAACTCCTGCTTCCATCATCTCTTCAAAAGTTATGTTCCAATATCTTTTTGTCATTTATCCCCACATTTTTTTTTTTTAATTGAAAAAAAAAGAGACCTAGTATCCTGAAATAGAAATAAATAATTGTTCCGATGGAACCTTCTCTTTTATTGAAGATTGTCTGTTAATACATAATCAAGCCATTCATTTTTTTCTATTTATATTTAATATTTATTATACTTACTTTATTAAGAAATCAAAAGACTGCTTTTGATTTTAAAGGGATGAATCTAATCTTCTTTATAGGAAGCATTAAATCCTAGATTTCAAATGTATCACATAAATTCTTTGAAATGAAAAAAATCAAATAATTTTCTGTGATGGAACAAAAGATTTCTAATTTCTACTTCGAATAAATTCTTTTTTTTTTCCAAGGTAATCTTGTTCTGTTGCCCTGACCGCGAACGGTGCTTTATTCTTTTGAACCCGGTACCAACGGGGATCATTCCCCCTAAAACAACATTCTCTTTAAGACCTTTCAACCAATCGATACGACCCCGAAGAGCGGCTTTTGCTAAAACTCTAGCAGTTTCTTGAAAACTCGCTTCGGATATGAAACTTTGAGTATTCAGAGATGTTTTTGTTATTCCCAATAATAAAGCTCGGTAACAAATTGCTTCTTCCAAGGCACGCCCCGTTCGTTCGGCTCGCAATAATCCAATTAGTTCGCCAGGTAAAAATACATTAGACATTCCATCTTCTGAAACCAATACTTTGGATGTTATTTGACGCACAATAATTTCTATATGTCGATTATGGATGTGTACTCCCTGGGATCGGTAAACCTTTTGGATTTTATTAACTAAAGAAATACGACTTTGCGCTATAGTTAGCTCAGCACCAATCAAGAATCCCCAGGGAATGCCGAGAATTCTTGTTATACATTCGTTCCAAGCATCAATTCTTTTTTCTAGATTCATCGATATTGAATCAATCGAACGTATTTCTAATATCTGTTCCACTTTAGGAAGACCTTGTGTTATATCACCGGATCTCGATTTTTCATATATAAATGTAACTAATATATCTCCTTCATAAAGGATTTCTCCATAATGGCCATGAATGGTTGCTCCTGGAGTCGCCAAATAAGGCTTAGCCGATCTTATTATTACAGAATCCTTTTGAACAGTTAGAACTTGACCCGATTTTAGTTTTAAATGTGGTCCATTTTTTGTTTGAGCTATACATATATTTTCACAAATAAATTGTCCAAGACTAATTATTGTCAAAGTTTTTTCACAAAAATTATGATGGAGAAAATACCAATTCAAATGGAATGGATTTAAAACGATGTTACTGTATAGATCGGGTTTAAAAATTGTCTCGTTTTCGTCCATTAAATAATATTTAATTACTTGAAAGGTTTCCTTTAATTTGTCAAGTTGCAAATTTTTAGTTATTGAAATCTGATTATGAGTTATTAAACGAGAAAATGCATAAAAATTTGCAATTTGAAGGGCTATTCCTAAAGGGCCTAACGAATTCTTAATTGCAATTATAGGATCCTTTTTTATCCCATTAGGATCTTTTACTTTGTTGAAAGGTCTCATTTGAAAACAATTAGATGATGACAAAATTATCAAAGATCGGCATTCCTTATTTCTATTCAACAACATACGAATAGTTCCGTGATTTTGGCTAAGTGATTTTTGAATTTTTGTCTTGGAATTAATAGATAAAAACGGATTGATATTGATCCGATCCGAATCCAAGATCAATCCTAAACCAGATGGGTCATTCCTTTTTCGGATATATGAAGTATGAGATTTCACTAAGTAAATTCTTAGGAAGTGCTCAATCAAACCATTTGTACTTACTTCAACAAAGGAAGCGAGGGCCTCTTCAATGGAAGAACTTCTTTTGTCTTGAGCCCAATTTAAGACTAAACAAGTCCGAACTAATTGAATCCTTGTGTCGGAAATTCCCCGAATGGTTTTTCCATTTCCATAAAGAATATAATTGATAACTTTAAGTTCCAGATTATCTCTTTCCTGGAACAGATCTTGGGGAAAAAGTTTTACAAAATTGATACTGTCTGGTATTTCATATAGAATTACAGGTCTAACCAAAACAAAATACTTTTTCTTGGTAGTTGTGATGCATTGGACATAGGTCCAATTGTTCAGTTTTTTTGATTCCTTCCTTTTTTTTTTTACCGTTCTGGGTGGTATCAAGATGGCACTGGGTCGGGATATCTTATCCATCTCTCCGGGAAAATGGATATTTCCAGAAAATATTTTTAATTCCATTTTTTTTTTTTTCTTTTCCAATCGGACCAATCCTCTTACTCGACTTCTTATATTTAAAGTGATTGGTGTTCCTATTCCAACGAGACTATTATTTCGTACCATTATAGAAGAAGATTCGGGTAAAATATGCACTTCTTCGGGAATAAAAAAAAATAGATCTACTTTGATTTGATATTTTGGCTTTAATTCTTTGATTCCTCGATATTCAATTAAATCTTCTTTTTGAAAAATGGACTGAATTCCTATAGTTCTATATTTAGTAATTCCTGAACTCTGTCTTCTGTATTGAGGATCATCGAAATAAGCAAAAATACTATTTCTATGAAAAATACCATTGATAGGTATTTCAATCGAGACACCAGAAGGGGGCGTTAGTTCGTTCTTTCGTTCTTGAATCGGTTGGAATAATGGAAATGGGATAAGAAATCTATTTCTTCGCCTTTTTGCCAAAAAAGAAAAAGTATCGTGAAAAATAGCAGGATACATCAAATGACAATGATCCATACATAGGATTTGATTAAATATTGAATAATCGGTAATCCTCCTTTCTTTTGTACCAAAAGTATTGAAATTAAATAATTTATTTTTTACTTCATCATTACTTACTGAAAGGTTAGAAATTTTTGTTTTTGTGGTAGAAATAGAATTACTGTGAATTTGATCTTGATCCTTGCGAAGTAAAAAATGGATTGCATCAGACCTGCACGACTTTCCGGATAATATCCATAAATGACTTGTTTTTGGTAAGATATGTACATTACTATACATAAATTCGGATGCATGGTATACATAGGTACTCCAATGCATTTCCCCTTCGGAGTCAGAATAAATATGTTTTCGAACCTTTTCTTTCAAATTAAAGGTAGATGTTCCCGCGCGGATCTCAGCAATCACTTGTTCTGATTTTACATATTGATCATTTTGAACTAATAGAAAACTTTTTGGTGGAATAATCACGTTATGTATAATATCGTCACTTTCAATAGTTACATACAAGTCTATATTACATAGAAAAGCAGGATATCCATGACGTGTGCGTGTAGGGTGAACTAAATCCTCATTAAATTTTATTTTTCCATTCGAGGGGGCTCGCACATATTCTGCAGTACCCCCTGTGAATACTCCACCAGTATGAAAAGTTCTTAATGTTAGTTGAGTGCCCGGTTCTCCAATAGATTGACCAGCTATAATACCGACAGCTTCTCCCAATTCTACTAGGTCCCCATGAATAGGACTCCGGCCATAACACAATCGGCAGATCCAAGAAGTATTCCTACAGGTAAAGGGGGTTCGGATAAATATTGGTTGTGTTTTAAAAGTTATGAATCGATTGATAAGTCCAATTCCAATATCTTGATTTCGAACGACAATGCATCGTGAACCTATATATATATCGTCTGCTAATACACGACCAATTAATGTTTGTATCAAAATTCTTTCTGGCATCATTCCATTTCGGGTATTCACAGAAATCCCTCGAAGGGTACCGCAATCTGTTCGACGTACAACAATGTGTTGAACCACTTCAACAAGTCTACGTGTAAGATATCCAGCATCTGATGTTCGTACAGCAGTATCGACAACCCCTTTGCGGGCTCCGTAGCAAGAAATGATATATTCTGTTAAAGACAGTCCTTCGCGTAAATTGCTTTGAATGGGTAACTCAATCATTTGTCCTTGTGGATCTGACATTAATCCCCTCATTCCTACTAATTGGTGCACTTGCGATGCATTTCCTCGAGCTCCTGAAAAAGACATTATATGGACTGGATTAAGAGGGTCAGTCATCCTAAAATTAGGATTCATTTCTTGTCGCAAATATTCGCTTGTAGCATACCATATTTCAATGGATTGGCGTAATTTTTCTACCGCATGGACATTCCCATAATGGTTATGTTTTTCCAAAATCAAACTTTGTTGTTCAGCATCTTGGACTAGCCATCCTTTAGAAGGTATTGTTAAAAGATCATCAATTCCTAATGAAATAGATGTAGCAGTAGCTTGACGGAACCCTAGAGTCTTTACTTGATCCAGGATGTGTGATGTATATGTCATTCCGAAATGATCTATTAATCTGCTAATAAGTCGTTTAATGGCAGTTCCACCTATCACGTTATTGTGAAAGACTAGATTGGCCCGTTCTGCCATAAGTACCTCCATATTCCACTCAGTGGCATTCGGTTGGACAATGGATTTGAGTGAATGATTGGAAAACTTCCTTTTCTTTATCTTTATTCACGTATTGAAAAGATCCTAGTTGAATCGAGAAGACCAGAATTTAA